TCTATTAGCAACAAGTAGGTCTACGCCAGGAGAATTAATAATGTGTCAGGAAAAATTGGTACAAGAGGCTGTGGATACACTTCTTGATAATGGGATACGCGGACAACCAATGAGGGATGGTCATAATAAAGTTTACAAGTCATTTTCAGATGTAATTGAAGGCAAAGAGGGAAGATTTCGTGAGACTCTGCTTGGTAAACGGGTCGATTATTCGGGGCGTTCCGTCATTGTCGTGGGTCCTTCGCTTTCATTACATCAATGTGGATTACCACGAGAAATAGCAATAGAGCTTTTCCAAACATTTGTAATTCGTGGTCTAATCAGACAACATATTGCTTCTAACATAGGGATTGCGAAAAGTAAAATTCGGGAAAAAGAACCGATTGTATGGGAAATACTTCAAGAAGTTATGCAGGGGCATCCTGTATTGTTGAATAGAGCACCTACCCTGCATAGATTGGGCATACAGGCGTTCCAACCCATTTTAGTGGAGGGACGCGCTATTTGTTTACACCCATTAGTTTGTAAGGGCTTTAATGCAGACTTTGATGGGGACCAAATGGCTGTTCATGTACCTTTATCTTTGGAAGCTCAAGCGGAAGCCCGTTTACTTATGTTTTCTCATATGAATCTCTTGTCTCCAGCTATTGGAGATCCCATTTCCGTACCGACTCAAGATATGCTTATCGGACTCTATGTATTAACGATCGGAAATCGACGGGGTATTTGTGCAAATAGGTATAATCCATATAATTGCGGAAACTATCAAAATAAAACAGTTGACAATAATAACTATAAATATACGAAAAAGAAAGAACCGTATTTTTGTAGTTCCTATGATGCGCTTGGAGCTTATCGGCAGAAACGAATCAATTTAGATAGTCCTTTTTGGCTCCGGTGGCGACTAGATCAACGCGTCATTGGCTCAAGAGAAGTTCCCATCGAAGTTCAATATGAATCTTTGGGTACTTATCATGAGATTTATGGGCCCTATTTAATAAGGGGAAGTGTGAAAAAAGAAATCCGTTGTATATACATTCGAACCACTATTGGTCATGTTTCTTTTTATCGAGAAATAGAAGAAGCCGTGCAGGGGTTTTGTCGGGCATACGCTATCTAAACTAAGAAATTCGATTAGACGATACTCGTGCCCGTGGGAAGTTGGGTCTATCCAATTTCACTAGTATTATCATAATTTCTGAATTTCTATGTGAATCAACATTGACATTGAGGAAAGGAAGTTTTCGAATCACTGACTCAAGCCCATTGTCGAATCCTACTCAGCAGAATATGGAGGTACTTATGGCAGAACGGGCCGATCCGGTCTTTTACAATAAAGTGATAGATGGAACTGCTATGAAACGACTTATTAGCAGATTAATAGATCATTTCGGAATGGCATATACATCACATATCTTGGATCAAGTGAAGACTTTGGGTTTCCAGCAAGCCACTGCTACATCTATTTCATTAGGGATTGATGATCTTTTAACAATACCTTCTAAGGGATGGTTAGTCCAAGATGCTGAACAACAAAGTTTTATTTTGGAGAAACACCATCATTATGGGAATGTACACGCAGTAGAAAAATTACGTCAATCCATTGAGATATGGTATGCCACAAGTGAATATTTGAGACAAGAAATGAATCCTAATTTTCGGATGACCGATCCCTCTAATCCAGTCCATCTAATGTCCTTTTCGGGAGCTCGAGGAAATGCATCTCAGGTACATCAATTAGTAGGTATGAGAGGATTAATGTCGGATCCCCAAGGACAAATGATTGATTTACCCATCCAAAGCAATTTACGCGAAGGGCTTTCTTTGACAGAATATATAATTTCCTGCTACGGAGCGCGAAAAGGGGTCGTGGATACTGCTGTACGAACATCAGATGCTGGATACCTCACGCGTAGACTTGTTGAAGTAGTTCAACACATTATTGTACGTAGAACAGATTGTGGTACTATCCGAGGTATTTCCGTGAGTCCTCGAAATGGGGTGACAGAAAAAATTTTTGTCCAAACCCTAATTGGTCGTGTATTAGCAGACGATATATATATGGGGATACGATGCATTGCCACTCGAAATCAAGATATTGGGATTGGACTTGCCAATCGATTCATAACCTTTCGAGCACAACCAATATATATTCGAACCCCCTTTACTTGCAGGAATACATCTTGGATTTGTCAATTATGTTATGGCAGAAGCCCCACTCACGGCGACCTGGTCGAATTGGGGGAAGCCATAGGTATTATTGCGGGTCAATCAATTGGGGAACCTGGAACTCAACTAACATTAAGAACTTTTCATACGGGTGGAGTATTCACAGGCGGTACTGCCGAACATGTACGAGCTCCTTCTAATGGAAAAATAAAGTTCAACGAGTATTTGGTTCATCCCACACGTACCCGTCATGGGCATCCTGCTTTTCTATGTTCTATAGACTTGTATGTAACTATTGAGAGTCGGGATATTATACATAGTGTGAATATTCCACCAAAAAGTTTGATTTTAGTGCAAAATGATCAATATGTAGAATCGGAACAAGTGATTGCTGAGATTCGTGCCGGAACGTCCACTTTTCATTTTAAAGAGAAGGCTCGAAAACATATTTATTCTGAATCAGAGGGAGAAATGCATTGGAGTACCGATGTCTACCATGCACCCGAATATACATATAGTAATGTTCATCTATTACCAAAAACAAGTCATTTATGGATATTAGCAGGAGGTCCATGCGGATCCAGTATAGTGTCTTTTTCGCTCCACAAGGATCAAGATCAAATGAATGTTCATTTTTTTTCTGTCGACGAAATAGATATCTCTGACCTCTCAATCACTAATGATCGAGTAAGACATAAATTGTTGGATCCTTCTGGTAAAAAAGATAGGGAAATTCTTGACTATTCAAGACTTGATCGAATCATATCCAATGGTCATTGGAATTTCATATATCCTTCGATTCTCCAAGAGAATTCCGATTTCTTGGCAAAAAAGCGAAGAAATAGATTTCTCATCCCATTACAATATGATCAAGAACGAGAGAAAGAACTAATACCCTCTTTTAATATTTCCATTGAAATACCCATAAATGGTATTTTACGTAGAAATAGTATTCTTGCTTATTTTGATGATCCACGATACAGAAGAAAGAGTTCGGGAATTACTAAATATGGGACTGTAGAGGCGGATTCTATCGTAAAAAAAGAAGATTTGATTGAGTATCGAGGAGCAAAAGAATTTAGTCCGAAATACCAAATGAAAGTGGATCGGTTTTTTTTTATTCCCGAAGAGGTACATATCTTACCCGGATCTTCGTCCATAATGGTTCGTAACAATAGTATCATTGGAGTAGATACACAACTCGCTTTAAATACAAATACAAGAAGCCGAGTAGGTGGATTAGTCCGAGTGGAGAAAAAAAAAAAAAGTATTGAACTGAAAATCTTTTCTGGAGATATTCATTTTCCCGGAGAGACAGATAAGATATCCAGACACAGTGGCATTTTGATACCGCCAGGAACGGAAAAAACAAATTCTAAGGAATCAAAAAAATTGAAAAATGGGATCTATGTCCAACGGATCACACCGACCCAAAAAAAGTATTTTGTTTTGGTTCGGCCCGTAGTCACATATGAAATAGCTGATGGGATAAATTTAGAAAAACTTTTCCCTCAAGATCTATTGCAGGAAAAAGATAATGTCCAACTTAGAGTTGTCAATTATATCCTTTATGGAAATGGAAAGTCAATTCGAGGAATTTCTCACACAAGTATTCAATTAGTTCGGACTTGCTTAGTATTGAATTGGGACCAAGAAAAAAACGGTTCTATAGAAGAGGTTCATGCTTCCTTTGTTGAGGTAAGGGCAAATGATCTGATTCGCGATTTCATAAGAATTGAGTTAGTCAAGTCTACTATTTCATATACTGGAAAAAGGTATGATACGGCGGGTTCAGGATTGATTCCCGATAATGGATTAGATCGCACCAATATCAATCCTTTTTATTCCAAAGGGAAGATTCCATTAGTTACCCAGCATCAAGAAACTGTCGGTACGTTGTTGAATCGAAATAAGGAATGCCAATCTTTGATAATTTTGTCATCATTCAATTGTTTTCGAGTTGGTCCATTCAACGGTTCGAAATATAACAATGCGGCAAAAGAGTCAAATCCTATAACTCCAATTAGGGATTTGTTGGGTCCCTTAGGTACTATTGTACCTAAAATAGTGAACTTTTATTCATCTTACCATTTAATAACTCATAATCAGATCTTGTTAAACAAATATTGGCTACTTGACAATTTTAAACAGACTTTCCAAGTACTTGAAGTACTTAAATACTGTTTAATAGATGAAAATAGGAGGATTTATAATCCTGGTCCATGCAATAACATCATTTTGAATCCATTCCATTTGAATTGGTGCTTTCTACATTACAATTATTGTGAAGAGACATCCACAATAATTAGCATTGGACAATTTATTTGTGAAAATATATGTCTATTTAAATATGGACCACGCATAAAAAAATCTGGTCAAATTTTAATTGTTCATGTTGACTCCTTAATTATAAGATCTGCTAAGCCCTATTTGGCCACTCCAGGGGCGACTGTTCATGGACATTATGGAGAAACCCTTTTTGAAGGAGATACATTAGTTACATTTATATATGAAAAATCCCGATCTGGTGACATAACGCAAGGTCTTCCAAAAGTGGAACAAATCTTAGAAGTTCGCTCGATTGGTTCAATATCAATGAACCTTGAAAGGAGAGTTGAAGGTTGGAACGAGCGTATACCAAGAATTCTTGGAATTCCTTGGGGATTCTTAATTGGAGCTGAGCTAACCATAGCCCAAAGTCGTATCTCTTTGGTTAATAAGATCCAAAAGGTTTATCGATCCCAGGGGGTACAGATCCATAATAGACATATAGAGATTATTGTACGGCAAGTAACATCAAAAGTGTTGGTTTCAGAAGATGGAATGTCTAATGTTTTTTTACCTGGAGAATTAATCGGATTGTTGCGAGCGGAACGAGCAGGGCGTGCTTTAGACGAAGCGATCTGTTATCGGGCAATTTTATTGGGAATAACGAGGGCATCTCTGAATACTCAAAGTTTCATATCCGAAGCAAGTTTTCAAGAAACTGCTAGAGTTTTAGCAAAAGCTGCTCTACGGGGTCGTATTGATTGGTTGAAGGGTTTGAAAGAAAATGTTGTTCTGGGGGGTATTATCCCTGTCGGTACGGGATTCAAAAAATTAGTGCACCGTTCAAGGCAAGACAAAAACATTCATTTGGAAATCAAAAAGAAAAATCTATTCGAGTTGGAAATGAGAGATATTTTGTTACACCATAGAGAATTTTTTTGTTCTTGCGCCCCAAGCAATTTCCACGACACACCAGAAAATTTATTTACGCGAATTCATAATTCCTAAGGAGAGATTTCTTCTTTAAATTACTTTCTAGTTATTTTCTAGTTATTGATTTGGTAATAAATAAAATTTAGTAAGTAATAATAAAAATTAATGGTTTGGGCTGTGTATCGATGGTCAATCCCGGTAGAAAGTTCCGTAGGAACAATTATTTATTTATTAAAAAAAAAAGAGAAAGCGTGGGAAAAATGACAAGAAGATATTGGAACATCCATTTGGAAGAGATGATGGAAGCAGGAGTTCATTTTGGTCATGGTACTAAGAAATGGAATCCTAGAATGGCCCCTTATATCTCTGCAAAGCGTAAAGGTATTCATATTATAAATCTTACTAGAACTGCTCGTTTTTTATCAGAAGCCTGTGATTTAGTTTTTGATGCAGCAAGTCGAGGAAAAAACTTCTTAATCGTTGGTACCAAAAATAAAGCAGCAGATTTAGTAGCATCGGCTGCAATAAGGGCTCGATGTCATTATGTTACTAGAAAATGGCTCGGTGGTATGTTAACGAATTGGTCCACTACGGAAACGAGACTTCATAAGTTCAGAGACTTAAGAGCAGAACAAAAGATGGGGAAACTCAACCGTCTCCCTAAAAGAGATGCAGCAATGTTGAAGAGAAAATTATCTACTTTGCAAACATATCTGGGTGGGATCAAATATATGACGGGGTTGCCCGATATTGTAATCATCGTCGATCAGCAAGAAGAATATACGGCTCTTCGAGAATGTGTCATTTTGGGAATTCCGACGATTTGTTTAATCGATACAAATTGTGACCCAGATCTCGCAGATATTTCGATTCCAGCCAACGATGATGCTATAGCTTCAATCCGATTGATTCTTAACAAATTAGTATCCGCAATTTGTGAGGGTCGTTCTAGCTATATAAGAAGTCGTTGATTATGATTATGTTATGATTAAGAATAATAAGATTAGTTAATTATTTTAATTTATTTTATTGGATCGGTTACTATTCTTGTCTTGCATTTTTAAAAAGAGATAAAATGGGATATTGATATTATGTTATGTGATTTCTTGGTATCCTAAATATATGATTAATGATGAAAGCGGATGAGTTGAGAAAGAGATGGTTGAATCAAAATAATTCTTTTTTTTGAAGTTCGATTTCTGCCAGAGGACAATATGAATGTTATACCATGTTCCATTAAAACACTCAAAGGGTTATACGATATATCAGGTGTAGAAGTAGGCCAACATTTATATTGGCAAATAGGAGGTTTACAAATTCATGCCCAAGTACTTATCACTTCTTGGGTCGTAATTGCTATCTTATTAGGTTCAGTCATCCTAGTTGTTCGGAATCCACAAACCATTCCAACCGATGGTCAGAATTTCTTCGAATATGTCCTTGAATTTATTCGAGACTTGAGCAAAACTCAGATTGGAGAAGAATATGGTCCTTGGGTTCCCTTTATTGGAACTATGTTCCTATTTATTTTTGTTTCTAATTGGTCAGGTGCTCTTTTACCTTGGAAAATCATACAGTTACCTCATGGGGAGTTAGCCGCCCCCACGAATGATATAAATACTACTGTTGCTTTAGCTTTACTCACGTCAGTGGCATATTTTTATGCAGGTCTTACCAAAAAAGGATTGGGCTATTTCGGAAAATACATTCAACCAACTCCAATCCTTTTACCAATTAACATCCTAGAAGATTTCACAAAACCTTTATCTCTTAGTTTTCGACTTTTCGGGAATATATTGGCTGATGAATTAGTAGTTGTTGTTCTTGTTTCTTTAGTACCTTTAGTAGTTCCTATACCTGTCATGTTTCTTGGATTATTTACAAGTGGTATTCAAGCTCTTATTTTTGCAACTTTAGCTGCGGCTTATATAGGGGAATCCATGGAGGGTCATCATTGATTAGTTTTCGAAATAGTCTTTTTTTTTTAGCTTATCCTAATCGAGGCAATGCATATAATCTACTTGGTTGAGGAACATAATAGATAGAAATACATATATATATATGACTAGAGTTGTAGGAGGAAAAATGGACGATATTACGAAATGGTGGATGGGTTAGGGGTGTCACACTAGATATATGGAATGCTTATAAGCCCAGCCACAGCCCCTGTATATCTTTCGAAGAATTATTCTAGAATCCAATTCAATATAAAATGCGGGCGGTTTACGTTATGAAAGAAACAAATGTATATGTGATATTAGATATATACTAGTTATATAGGGGTTATCCCTATCTAATCTATATTATATTATTTTTTTTTATTCGAAGTTTTAGTTATTTTGACTCCATAGATTTTAGTGATCAAATAAATAATAATTCATTGGTTGATTGTATCATTAACCATTTTTTTTTGGTGCGAGGAACCTATCATCATGAATCCACTGATTTCTGCCGCTTCCGTTATTGCTGCTGGATTGGCCGTAGGGCTTGCTTCTATTGGACCTGGAGTTGGTCAAGGTACTGCTGCAGGCCAAGCCGTAGAAGGTATTGCGAGACAACCAGAAGCAGAAGGAAAAATACGAGGTACTTTATTGCTTAGTCTAGCTTTTATGGAAGCTTTAACAATTTATGGACTGGTCGTGGCATTAGCGCTTTTATTTGCGAATCCTTTTGTTTAATTTAATCCTCGAATGAAAATGGAAAAAAGTACATAACGTACTTTTTTCTTATTTTATTAACTCGTTGCCGTTTGCTTTTGTGAATTATATCAATACTTTACTCCTACAATTATGTATTTGTTGCAACAATACCCCCGGAAGGACTGATTTGAGAATGAGGAATTAGTGGATTCGCTCGCTTTCTTCCTTCCCGTCCTTAGTTTACTACGATGGAATTTTGACTTTTCTTTTAAGAAGTGTTTGAACAAAGGAGATATTTTGCAATTGACACGAGACCTTAGTACCTAACTTAATAACTATCTTATCGGAAACTTCAAAAAAGAAAAAAAAAAATAAGAAATTTTGTAATTCTCAAATTCAATAACTAAATTGAATCTACTCCCATTAAAAATGGGAAATTAAGAAAAAAAAGAAATCGATCAAAAAAAAGGGCGAGCCAAGTGATACAAAAAGAACTCTGTTCTTTGTTAGTCCTATCTATAAGAGGAGAGCGTATGAAAAATGTAACCGATTCTTTCGTTTCCTTAGGCCGTTGGCCATCCGCCGGGAGTTTCGGGTTTAATACCGATATTTTAGCAACAAATCCAATAAATCTAAGTGTAGTGCTTGGTGTATTGATTTTTTTTGGAAAGGGAGTGTGTGCGAGTTGTATATTTCAAGAATAGGTTGGACCCAACCGGCTGCACTTTATTTTTTTTTTTTATGTTATTTTTATTTTATATTCTATTTTTATAGTATAGAATGAATCAGAAAAAAAGTGCATAATCTCAACGAATTCCTTCTGAGTAAATTCATAAATCATATGTAAGAACCATAGCATTTCGTTATTCATTGGTAAGTAAACTTTGATTCTCTATCAACCAATAATGTGAGACCATTAACATGGTTAAAGCTAAACTGTTTGAAGTCCGGGCACAACATGGTACTCTTTCTACCACTACGTTAGTACCGAAATGGTTTAAAAAAGAATAGTTGGTAATTTTTCCGATATAGAACACTCATATCGATAAAGTGATTTGAACCATTTACTAGAATAAAGAAAGGGCATCTTGCCCCTTTATTATCCAATATTATCCAATGCCGAATCGACAACCTATGTATAAAAAAGAGGAATTTTTGGATTTGAATAAAAAAGGAAATAAAATTGAAAATATATAAATTTTCAAAAAGAACAAATAAAAAAACAACTTTGCTGACAATTATAGATTTTTTGTCTGGTCGGAAGAGTCCTCCTAATATTCTGGTCTTGTATTGGTTTTGCTATGTTTGAATACAAACAGAAATAGAGAGGATAGGCTCATTACATAAAAAAAGATATGGGAATGCCCGCAAAATCAAAAATGGAGCGTGAGAGCCAAATGAATCGAAAGATTCATGTTTGGTTCGGGAAGAGATCATGGATGTTGTGAAATTAATGGTAAGATAATCTACTTTCATTAAATGATTTATTAGATAATCGAAAACAGAGGATTTTGAGTACTATTCGAAATTCGGAAGAATTACGTAGAGGGGCTATTGAGCAGCTCGAACGAGCTCGGGCTCGTTTAAGGAAAGTGGAAATGGAAGCAGATGAGTATCGAATGAATGGATACTCTGAGATAGAACGAGAAAAAGCCAATTTGATTAATGCTACTTCTGATAGTTTGGAACAATTAGAAAATTACAAAAATGAAACCCTTCATTTTGAACAACAAAGAGCGATTAATCAGGTCCGACAACAAGTTTTCCAACAAGTCTTACAGGGGGCTCTAGGAACTCTGAATAGTTGTTTGAATAGCGAGTTACATTTCCGTACCATCAATGCTAATATTGGAATCCTCGGGGCCATGGAAGAAATAACGGATTAGCCCTTCTACTTTGAAGTTTAGAGTTTAGGCATTATTTTTTCCCTTTGTTTCCGAAAAAGAAAAAAGAGACACTAATGGTAACTCTTCGAGCTGACGAAATTAGTA